ATGAAATGGGCGGAGTAGCAGAAAATATAGCCAGAAAGGCTATTTCAATAGCGGCGTCCAAAATGCCTATACGCACTCAATTTATTATTTCGGGATAGGAACGCAGAACCAAAGAAAAGAAGTCTTGGAGATAAAAAAACAATTGCAGGTTTCTTTTGGACAAACAATATTTCTTTTTTTTTTACTTCGCCCTTTGCATTGACATTGAAAGAACAGATTACAAAATGATATGATTCAACCTCAAACCCATTTGAATGTAGCGGATAACAGCGGGGCCCGAGAATTAATGTGTATTCGAATCATAGGAGCTAGTAATCGCCGATATGCTCATATCGGTGACATTATTGTTGCTGTGATCAAGGAAGCATTACCAAACACACCTCTCGAAAGATCAGAAGTGATCAGAGCTGTAATTGTACGTACTTGTAAAGAACTTAAGCGTGACAACGGTATGATAATACGATATGATGACAATGCTGCAGTTGTCATTGATCAAGAAGGAAATCCAAAAGGAACTCGAGTTTTTGGTGCGATTGCACGAGAATTGAGACAATTAAATTTCACTAAAATAGTTTCATTAGCACCTGAGGTATTATAAGATGAGATCATACGTAATATAGTTATATTCGACATAGTATTTGGATGGATGAAATAGATTAATTAGTGGATTAGATTGTATCTGACGCATATCCCTTTCTTTTTTTTTAATAAAAAAAGAAAAATTTTTAAATAAATAAAAAATAGCATGTTGATTATATCAAAAATGGGAGGCAACCAAAATTTTAGTTTATCATGGGTAGAGACACTATTGCTGACATAATAACCTCTATACGAAATGCTGACATGAATAGAAAAGGGACGGTTCAAATAGCATCCACTAACATCACGGAAAACATTGTTAAAATACTTTTACGAGAAGGTTTTATCGAAAACGTGAGGAAGCATCAGGAAAACAACAAATCTTTTTTGGTTTTAACCCTACGACATAGAAGGAATAGGAAAGGACCCTCTCAAACTATTTTAAATTTAAAACGAATCAGTAGGCCTGGCCTACGAATCTATTCGAACTATCAACGAATTCCTAGAATTTTAGGTGGGATGGGGATTGTAATTCTTTCTACTTCTCGAGGTATAATGACAGACCGAGAGGCTCGACTAGAAGGAATCGGCGGAGAAATTTTGTGTTATATATGGTAATCTTTCTGATATTCCAATTGGATCCGGAATTTCCTATTTGTCAAAAGAAAAAAGGGCGGGTTAGTTGATATCATTCCGCCTAAATTAGGTGATACTTCTAGGGGTTTTACCTAGAATGAAAGAACAAAAAAATGGATTCATGAAGGTTTAATTAATGAATCACTTCTCAATGGTATGTATGCTCGGGGTTTTTAGATAATGATATTTCATTCTCGGTTATGTTTCATGAAGGATCCGACAGAATTTTATACGTATACTATCGGGGGAGAGGGGCAAAATTGAAGTAAGTCATTATGATTCAACCAGAGGTCGTCTAATTTATAGACGCCGCAACAAGGATTCGAATGATTAGGTGGTTTTTTCAACTTCAGCATTCCCTTCATGAGGATCCAATTCGAGGTTCAAAATTTCAAGAAACTTATTTTCTTCCAATAAATAGAGTCAGAATAAAGTTAAGGAACGACAACTATGAAAATAAGGGCCTCCGTTCGTAAAATTTGTGAAAAATGTCGACTGATCCGTAGGAGAGGACGAATTATAGTAATTTGTTCCAATCCGAGACATAAACAAAGACAAGGATAATCTTTTGAAAAGGTTCTCTCTAACGTAAAGAAAGAACCCAATGAAAAAAATAGGATCTGTTTTGACATGAAATGGATATATCCATATATCTCTAATTTCTATTTATGAGATGATAAAGTATGGCAAAATCTATACCAAGAACTGGTTCACGTAGGAATGCCCGTAGTGGTTCACGTAAGAGTACACGTAGAATACCAAAGGGAGTTATTCATGTTCAAGCAAGTTTCAACAATACCATTGTGACTGTTACAGATGTACGGGGTCGGGTAATTTCTTGGTCCTCCGCCGGTACTTGTGGATTCAATGGTACAAGAAGAGGGACGCCATTTGCTGCTCAAACCGCAGCAGGAAATGCTATTCGGACAGTAGTAGATCAAGGTATGCAACGAGCAGAAGTCATGATAAAAGGTCCTGGTCTCGGAAGAGATGCAGCATTACGAGCTATTCGTAGAAGTGGTATACTATTAAGTTTCGTGCGTGATGTAACCCCTATGCCACATAATGGCTGTAGACCTCCTAAAAAAAGACGTGTGTAGAAATCAAAATGAAAGAGATTTCAAGAGAAATAAACGATTCAATGATCTGATCAAATAATATTATTATGGTTCGAGAGAAAGTAAGAGTATCTACTCGGACACTACAGTGGAAGTGTGTTGAATCAAGAGCAGATAGTAAGCGTCTTTATTATGGACGCTTTATTCTGTCTCCACTTATGAAAGGG